CCGTAGCAGTCGGGGTTATGGATTTTCAGTTTATGGGGGGCAGTATGGGATCCGTAGTCGGGGAAAAAATCACCCGTTTGATTGAATACGCTACTAATCAATTTCTACCTCTTATTATAGTGTGTGCTTCCGGGGGGGCGCGCATGCAAGAAGGAAGTTTGAGCTTGATGCAAATGGCTAAAATATCGTCTGCTTTATATGATTATCAATCAAATAAAAAGTTATTTTATGTATCAATCCTTACATCTCCTACTACTGGCGGGGTGACGGCTAGTTTTGGTATGTTGGGTGATATCATTATTGCCGAGCCCAATGCTTACATTGCGTTTGCGGGTAAAAGAGTAATTGAACAAACATTGAATAAAACAGTACCCGAAGGTTCGCAGGCGGCTGAATATTTATTCCAGAAGGGATTATTCGACCTAATCGTACCACGTAATCTTTTAAAAAGTGTTCTGAATGAGTTATTTAAGCTCCACGCTTTCTTTCCTTTGACTAAAAATTCAATCAAAACCAAATAGAGCGCTAAGTTCAATTATTTGTAGCAAACGAGTAGTTAGTTTATTCGGAATTAAAGGAAATAGGAATTTTCTTTGGTGACCTAAGATCTAATTGTAGAAAGAATCAAAAGCTGCGGATAACCCCTTTTACCTATATTTCTTATTACTAATCAAGAAGTCTCTATCAAAAACAAAAAAAGAGTGAATTCTTCCTTTCATGAAATTAGGCAAACAAAACGAATTTCTTCTTCTCATCTTACGTATATAATTCAAATATAAAAAATAGAAAGTTTTGTGTTTTTCTCGATTTCCCGAGAATCCCGTTTAGCTAAAAATACCTCCGGGTTCGGATTCTAACGAATCTTTCGATAATCTGGAAGGAACTCTTTCTTTAGTAAAAAAGTAAAAAGAATAAAAGAAAAAGAAATCAAGAAAAATAATAAAGTTGATTATCATACATATCTTTCATTTTCATGTAGAAAGATGAATAAGTTCATTTATTTAGCTCTACACTCCTTGCACTTATTCTATATCCTCACTTAGATATAGATATATAGATACTTAGATCTATACTAAGAATTGAATTAAATTAATAATTAAATAATAATGAAAATTCTTAATTATAATTATTATAAGATATCTTTATTTATAAATTATAAATAATAATAACAGGTACAAACAATAAATCGAGGTACCCATTCTATGACAACTTTGAACCTTCCCTCTTTTTTTGTGCCTTTAGTAGGCCTAGTATTTCCGGCAATTGCAATGGCTTCTTTATCTCTTCATGTTCAAAAAAACAAGATTGTTTAGACCCAATGGACCCCATCTCTTCTATTTTTTTTTTTTTTTTTTTTTCAAAACTTAGACTTGCATTATAACTAACACAGATATCTATTTAGCGAAATATGATATAACATGTGATTTCTGCCGAACATAAAGGAAAGGACTCTTATACCTGCAGAAACATAATAATATATGGGTAAATGAATTCTAGCCGTTTTCAAATCGACCAGGATCGCTGGATGGCTGAAATAAAAAGTCCCCGGATCCATATGTATAGTGGGAGCATATGAAGGGTATGTTATTATTTTAGTTTAGATTAGATCTAAGTAATTTGATGAATTACTCCTAAAGGTTCACATCAAACTAGTGCTAGTTGATGAGAGTTACTTCGGAAACAAAAAAGGGTAAAGTCAAATTAATTTAAATTTGAGGGTTTCTCTCAATTCCAATAAAATACAATCGGATCAAGTATGAGTTGGCGATCAGAACATATATGGATAGAACTTATAACGGAGTCTCGAAAAATAAGTAATTTCTGCTGGGCCTTTATCCTTTTTTTAGGTTCATTAGGATTCTTATTGGTTGGAACTTCCAGTTATCTTGGTAGAAATTTGATATCTTTTTTTCCGTCTCAGCAAATCATTTTTTTTCCACAAGGTATGGTGATGTCTTTCTACGGAATTGCGGGTCTCTTTATTAGTTCCTATTTGTGGTGCACAATTTCCTGGAATGTAGGCAGCGGTTATGATCGATTCGACAGAAAGGAAGGCATAGTGTGCATTTTTCGTTGGGGATTTCCTGGAAAAAATCGTCGCATATTCCTCCGATTCCTTATAAAAGATATTCAGTCCATTAGAATAGAAGTTAAAGAGGGTATTTATGCCCGCCGTGTCCTTTATATGGACATACGAGGCCAGGGGGCCATTCCCTTAACTCGTACTGATGAGAATTTGACTCCACGAGAAATTGAACAAAAAGCTGCTGAATTGGCCTATTTCTTGCGTGTACCAATTGAAGTATTTTGAAAAAAAAAAAATGGGAAATGGGTGCTTTGAGGGAAAAATGCAAGAATCCTCTTTTTTTCTATAACATAACCTAAGTGAAGTTTCATCAGAAGGGTCATTTCGAGCCAAAGCGGGTGGAACAGCTACAAAACGAAATTCTTTATTTTATTTTTGTCAATCGACGTTTTATTTTCTCCTTTCTTTTGTGTTCCTTAATATCCAACCCAAAAATAACAATTAGATTTCTTAATAATGATAACTAGCCAATTTCTGTCTTGTTTTGTTACTTTGGGTATCGCAATATCTTTCCCTCAATTATTCTACTATTCCTGTCGGTGGGCAATCAGTGAATTTTTTTTGAAATATTGGATATTGTGGATTCTTTCATCTCAAAATTGGATTAATATTCATTACTTAAAGCGGTTCTTTCAGTCATTCATTGAAAGGAGACAGTTGTTTCGAATTTGCCCAATTGAGATATCGGGAAACAATATTTTTTTAGTATTTCTTCATTCGAAATGGATTATTAGTCGATTTCTCTAGTCTTTCGAGATTGAAAGACTAACCACAAAATCACAAATAAAATAGATTCATAGGTTCCATACCTTGTATAGAACTCATGCGTGAAAGAAGGATTCGATCGCATAGAGTCGACGAATGAGGTGGGTTGATTAACAATTCACAGATGAAAAAATGGCAAAAAAGAAAGCATCCACTCCTCTTGTATCTATAGTATTTTTGCCTTGGTGGCTTTCTCTCTCATTTAAAAAAAGTCTGGAATCTTGGATTACGAATTGGTGGAATGCTGGGCAATCCGAAATTTTTGTGAATGATATTCAAGAAAGGGGTATTCTAGAAAAATTCATAGAATTAGAGGAGCTCCTCGTCTTGGACGAAATGATCGAAGAATACTCGGAGACACGTCTACACAAGCTTCCTATAGGAATCCAAAAAGAAACGATCCAATTAATCAAGATACACAACGAAGATCGTATCCATACGATTTTTCACTTCTCGATAAATATAATCTGTTTTGTTATTTTCAGTGGTTATTCTATTTTGGGTAATGAAGAACTTGTTATTCTTAACTCTTGGGCCCAGGAATTCCTATATAACCTAAGCGACACAGTCAAAGCTTTTTGTATTCTTTTATTAACCGATTTATGTATCGGATTCCATTCACCCCACGGTTGGGAATTAATGATTGGTTCTGTCTACAAAGATTTTGGATTTGTTCAGAATGATCAAATTATATCGGGTCTTGTTTCCACTTTTCCAGTCATTCTTGATACAGTTTTTAAATATTGGATTTTCCGTTATTTAAATCGTGTATCTCCGTCACTTGTAGTTATTTATCATTCAATGAATGACTGATAAAAGATCCACTCATATTAATCTAATCCAATTCGAAGGTTTGCTACTTTTACTTTGTAGTTGTACATAAACAAAGCGTTGAAAATTTATGCTTTCTATTTTTACCCATCTTCGGGATTCATCCTATATTAGTCCAGTAACCGGTAAAATTATTATTATTCCAGTAACTAACAGAATCGTGGATAGGGAACTATACTAGCGACTTACCCCACCTATTGTAGAAATTTTGGGATCAACAATTGGACCATGGAAACTAGAAATACTTTTTCTTGGATAAAGGAACATATTACTCGATCTATTTCCGTATCGCTCATGATATATATCATAACTCGGACGGCCATTTCAAATGCATATCCCATTTTTGCACAGCAGGGTTATGAAAATCCACGAGAAGCGACGGGGCGTATTGTATGTGCCAATTGTCATTTAGCTAACAAGCCCGTGGATATTGAGGTACCACAAGCGGTACTTCCTGATACTGTATTTGAAGCAGTTGTTCGAATTCCTTATGATATGCAACTGAAACAAGTTCTTGCTAATGGTAAAAAAGGGGGTTTGAATGTAGGGGCTGTTCTTATTTTACCGGAAGGTTTTGAATTAGCCCCCCCCGATCGTATTTCTCCCGAGATGAAGGAAAAGATAGGAAATTTGTCTTTTCAGAGCTATCGCCCTAATAAAAAAAATATTCTTGTGATAGGCCCTGTCCCCGGTCAGAAATATAGTGAAATTTCCTTTCCTATTCTTTCCCCTGACCCCGCTACTAAGAAAGATGTTCACTTCTTAAAATATCCTATATACGTAGGCGGGAACAGGGGAAGGGGTCAGATTTATCCCGACGGGAGCAAGAGTAACAATACAGTTTATAATGCTACAGCAGTGGGTATAGTAAGCAAAATCATACGAAAAGAAAAGAAGGGGGGATACGAAATAACCATAACAGATCCGGATGGACGTCAAGTGGTTGATATTATCCCCCCAGGACCAGAACTTCTTGTTTCAGAGGGTGAATCCGTGAAATTTGATCAACCATTAACGAGTAATCCTAATGTGGGCGGATTTGGTCAGGGGGATGCGGAAATAGTACTTCAAGATCCATTACGTGTCCAAGGTCTTTTGTTCTTCTTGGCATCTGTTATTTTGGCACAAATCTTTTTGGTTCTTAAAAAGAAACAGTTCGAGAAGGTTCAATTGGCCGAAATGAATTTCTAGACTTGCAGATTTATTGACATCAAGTTTGTATTTGTAAAAGGGATTATTCGTCTTCCCAGTCTTCGGCACAAGAAAGGGAATTTTCTACACCCCCTTCTTGCGCCGAAGGGTAATGATTCTTGATCCT